CAATTCTAATTGATCAATAAAAATAGATTTCAATGATATTTTTTTTTTTCTTAGCTCAGTCAATCTATTATTAAGTAAAAAAAGGGGTAAAGTAACCCTGTCTTGATTATCCTCGAAATGTAAGTTTTCTTTTTCCGCATATAGAAAGGGAATAAATAAATCAATTAAATTCCGAGAGGCTTCATAAAGTGCTTCTTTAGGAGTTAAACTCCCATTTGTCCATATTTCGAGAAAAAGGATCTCTTGTTTTTCATCACCATTACTATACGAATGAATACTATGATTCACATTTCGCACAGGCATGAATACAGCATCTATAGGATAACTTCCGTCTTGAAAGTTGTTTGGCGTTTTTATAAGATATCCGCGATTCCTCTCGAGTTGTAATCCAATATGTAAATCTATTGGTTCCGTCAAGTTAGCTATATGTTGTGTAGTATCAACGATTTCCACATAAGGTGGTGAGATGATATCTTGAGCAGTTACACATGCGGGTCCCCTAACAAAAATAGACGCGTCACAGGTTCCATATAAATTGCTTCTCAATACAATTTCTTTCAAATTCATTAAAATTTCATGTACTGATTCTTGAATACCTACTATAGTCGAATATTCATGTGGTATTTTCTCAGATTTTGCACGTATAATACATGTTCCTTCAATTTCGCCAAGCAGAGCTCTGCGCATCGCAATTCCTATTGTATCGGCTTGACCTTTCATAAGTGGAGATAGAATAAAGCGTCCATAATAAAGACGTTTACTATCTGTTCTTGATTCAACACACTTCCACTGCAGTGTCCGAGTAGATACTCTTATTTTCTCTCGAACCATAGTAATATTATAGATAATAGATCAGATCGTTGAGTCATTTATTTCTCTTGAAATACCTTTATTAGTTTTTTTTTACACGCGTCTTTTTTTAGGAGGTCGACAGCCATTATGCGGCATGGGGGTCACATCCCGTACGAAACTTAATAATATGCCACTTCTACGAATAGCTCGTAATGCTGCATCCCTTCCGAGACCAGGACCTTTTATCATGACTTCTGCTCGTTGCATACCTTGATCTACTACTTTACGAATAGCGTTTCCTGCTGCGGTTTGAGCAGCAAACGGTGTCCCCCTTTTTGCCCCTTTGAACCCGCAAGTGCCGGCGGAGGCCCAAGAAACCACTCGACCTCGTACATCTGTAACAGTTACAATGGTATTGTTGAAACCGGCTTGAACATAAATAACCCCCTTTGGTATTTTACGCGCACTCTTACGTGAATTAATACGCCTATTCCTACGTGAACCAATTTTTGGTATGGGTTTTGCCATATTTTATCGTCTCATAAATATGAGTCAGAGATATATGGAGATATCCATGTCATGTCAAAACAAATCCTTTCGTTTTTTTTTTTTTTATTTGTACCTCGAGTCCGTTATAACGTCCCCTTTATGAGTAGACTGATTATCCTTGTCGTTGTTTGTGTTTCGGGTTGGAACAAATTACTATAATTCGTCCCCGCCTACGAATTAGTCGACATTTTTCACAAATTTTACGAACGGAGGCCCTTATTTTCATATTTTTCATTCCTTACTTGAATTCCGAATCGATTTCTTGGAAGAAAATAAGTTGCTTGAAATTTTCAATCTAAAATTGTATTCCGGAATGTAGAAGTTGAAAAACAACTTAATCGGTTGAATCCTTGTTACGGAGTCTATAAATTATACGTCCTCTGGTTGAATCATAACGGCTTACTTCAATTTTAACTCTATCCCCCGGTAGGATTCGTATAAAACTACGGCGTATCCTTCCCGAAACATAACCTAGAATCAGACCCTCATTATCTAAACGAACCCGGAACATGCCGTTAGGAAGTGATTCAATAATTAAACCTTCATGAATCGATTTTTCTTCTTTCATTCCGGGCAAAACCCCCTTAAAGTATTAACTAACGGAGGAGGAGTGATAGTAGACAACCCGTCCTTTCTTTTTTTTTTCAAAATAGGAAGTTTCAGATCCAATTCGCATAGCAGAAGGATTACCATATATAACATAAAATTTCTCCGCCAATTCTTTCTAGTCGAGCCTCTCGGTCTGTCATTATACCTCGAGAAGTAGAAAGAATTAGAATCCCCATTCCACCCAAAATTCTAGGAAGTCGTTGATAGTTAGAATAGATCCGTAGACCAGGGCGACTGACCTGTTTTAAATTTAAAAATTTTGTATATGGCCCTTTCCTATTCCTTCTATGTCGTAGAGTTAAAACCAAAAAATATTTGTTTTTTTCCTGATGTTTTCTCACGTTTTCGATAAAACCTTCGCGTAAAAGTATTTTAACAAGGGTTTCCGTGATTCTAGTAGATGTTATTCGAACCGTCCCCTTTCTATTCATGTCAGCATTTCGTATCGAGGTTATTATATCAGCAATGGTGTCCCTATTCATGATGACCTAAAATTAGTGGTGCTCCGGCTTTTGATATAATCAACATGCTTTTATTCTTTTTTTATGTAAAATTTTGATGTAAAAAGGAAAGGTATATACGTGATACACAATCTACTACTAGATTTTATTCAAATAGCCTACTATATCGCGCGGTTTATAAGACCTCGGGAGCTAATGAAACGATTTTTGTAAAGTTTAACTGTCTTAGCTCTCGGGCAATTGCACCAAAAACTCGAGTTCCTTTTGGATTTCCTTTTTGATCAATAATAACTGCAGCATTGTCATCATATCGTATTATCATACCGTTGTCTCGTTTGAGTTCTTTGCGGGTACGTACAATTACAGCTCGGATCACTTCCGATCTTTCTAAGGGCATATTTGGTATTGCTTCTTTTATCACAGCAACAATAATGTCACCAATATGAGCATATCGACGATTGCTAGCCCCTATGATTCGAATACACATCAATTCTCGAGCCCCGCTGTTGTCTGCTACATTCAAATGGGTCTGAGGTTGAATCATATCATTTTTGAATCTTTCAATGCAAAGGCAAAAAAAATAAAAAGAAATATTATTTGTCCAAAATAAAAAACGGCCGGTTGTTGTTTTATCCCTGCGTTTGTTTCTACATTCCTATTCTGAAATAAGAAATTGAGTTCGTATAGGCATTTTGGATGCCGCTATTGAGATAGCTTTTCTGGCTATTTTTTCTGTTACTCCGCTTATTTCATAAAGTATTCGGCCTGGTTTGACAACAGCTACCCAATATTCGGGGGATCCTTTCCCCGAACCCATACGTGTTTCCGCAGGTCTTACTGTAACTGGTTTGTCTGGAAATATACGTACCCACAGTTTTCCACCACGACGCGCATTTCGTGTCATTGCCCGACGCCCCGCTTCTATTTGTCTAGATGTGATCCAAGCGGGTTCAAGTGCCTGAAGAGCATATCTGCCGAAACAAATACGATTACCTCGATAAGATATTCCCTTCATTCTTCCTCTATGTTGTTTACGGAATCTAGTTCTTTTGGGGTTATAGTGGATGGTTCTTTTTCAATTCCATCTCTATTACAGAACCGGACATGAGAATTTCTTCTCATCCGGCTCCTCGCGAATGAAATGATCCAAATAAAATAAAAGAATCTATATTTAATATAGATTCTAAGATTCTATTTTTTTTATTTTAATTTTAAATATAATATAGAGAAATCAAATTTTTAAAATAAGTTTTTAAAAATATAGTTATAAAAAATACTTGGTTTGGTTTCGCTTTTCTTGTACCAGATCACCTATATTTTAGCAATTCAACAAGAAAAAAATGTCGCGGGCGAATATTTACTCTTTCAATATCTATTTATGTTGTAGGGTTAGTTCATGACTTCTCAGAAGAGATGAATTGCTTTCTGGTTTATTCCGCCATCCCGCCTGCTGAATCAGGTGTATTCATTTTCAATTGAATCTTCTGTATTCACAGGTTCCATCGTTCCCACCGCTTCTTGATTAATGGTTAGGCCTAAATTTGACAACGGAGCTTTTACTTCATTTTTTTTTTGAGTCAATGTTCTTAGTCTTTATTGGCCCGAGGCTCTTAATTTTTGTGCTATGAAGAGATTCATATAATGATAGATGAATCCGTATTGGTGCTTTATTACACTGCCCTTTATGAGTATGAGACGATTCATAGACCTTACATATTGGAATGGAATTTTATATCATTGATAGATTTTTATACCTTTCTCTCATCTTCCATTTATCCATATCCTTTCGCTTCCAACTCATAATCGGATTACTTTTTCTTTTGGTTATGTCAAAGCGAGTTCAGTTGCTGCAATGATAAGACCAATATATCATATCTTGACTGCTTCCTTGGATCCAGATAATTTGAAGCGATGAGTTAGTTATTAGTTTTATATAGTTATTAGTTCACATTTTGGTTATGTTTTGTTAATTTTTTATATGAATCCTAACAAAAACCAACGAGTCACACACTAAGCATAGCAATTTGGTCAAAGGGGGGTTAATCAAATTTTTATTCAACCTTATAGAATTAGAATTTATTGTTTTTTTTTTGAGTTCTATCATTGGCTAGAAGGGAAAGACAAGTAAAGCTTTATTATTTTTGATTCTATTTCTCGTCTATAAATATCCAAATTTTTATACCTAAAACCCCATATATAGTTCGAACCGTATGGGAGCAATAATCTATTTTGGCGTGAATGGTTTGTAGGGGAACTCTACCTTCTCTGATCCATTCGATACGTGCAATTTCTTTTCCGTCGATACGTCCTGCAATTTGTATTTGAATTCCTTTTGTATCAGCCTGTTCGGTTAGTTCAATAGCCCTTTTCATCGCTTTTCGAAAAGAAACCCTATTTTTTAATTGTCCGGCTATAAATTCTGCAAGAATATTAGGGTGTCTGTAAGGTTTTGCAATTCTTGTAATAGCAATGTTGAGTTTTCGGTTCACAGAATTTAATTCTTTTTGTACATTCATCTGTAGTTCTGCGATGCCCCGCGGTCTATTTTCTATGAATAATTTTGGGAATCCCATGTAGATTATGACCTGG